CCTTCTACTTCTAATAGGCCATGAACTATAGATAGAGAAGAATCATTCTGAGCGAGTCCATAAGAAGCGACCCACTTTTTCATCGGTTCCGGGGGAAGACCAAAGATCTTGCGCGACCGGTCCGCCAGAAAAACTCAAAAGAGAAAGAAGTCTCGTTAATCTCTTCATGCTCGTTCCAAGTTCGAAGTACCGTTTGGCCAAAGAAAAAGCCGCTTCCTGACACGATTGCCTCTTTATATAGATAGATATAGGATCTATGGGGTTATTACTTAGAAGTCTATTTTGTACAAGATCCCCTCCTATCTGATAGAAAAGGGTCCCATGATCCCGAGCCGGTCTTATCTTGGCTCGCAAACCCCAAGTTTGTCTATGAAGAGCTAATCTAATTGTATTAGTTTCTATAATGGATTTCTTATGTGGAATACTAATGGATAGGGCCTCGTTGCTAAGTGCTACAAGATCTAGTGCACTGGAACTCGTGGTTATGGACCCGAATCCTTTAGTATGGAACATTGTCTTTTCCAAGTAAAAACCCCTAGTATATGAAAGAATGAAAAGGTGCTTTCGTTCTTGTGGAATAAGAAGCCCTCGTACCTTAACGAAAGGAAAATAGGAATTTTTCGTTAGGTATTTGACCAAATAGGATCGTCCAGTTCCTATAGAACCTATCACTAAAATACCCGATAGGGCTAAGCGGAACGAAAAGGGTTTTCCATGAGATGGTAAATGAAAACGATTAGCCCCACACGAGGGAATAAGTGATTGTCTGATAATGAGCAAGGAATATACGTCTTTCTGCTAAAGAGGATCTATTAAACTCATAATTCATTAGATCCTTGTTAGCAATGTCAACTAGGTATCATAAGTAAATGGATCCCGGTTGTTCAATCCTTTGATAACCAAGGTCATTCTTTGCTAAAGAGAAATGATCATTATGGGTCAGACTCAATAGAATTGGATCCATTCAAAATAGCGAGAATTAGGATTCTTGATCCCTCTCAATCTCTCTTTCAATTCGAGGATCCGGAGAGGTGTTTTCATAGTCATCTCCGAATATTTGCCATCTCCGAATATTTTCGATTTCATTTTTCTATGATATGTCTTTCTATATGAAAATTGGTTATTTACGATGTACGATGATCCCTGTTAAGCATCCATGGCTGAATGGTTAAAGCGCCCAACTCATAATTGGTAAATTTGCGGGTTCAATTCCTGCTGGATGCACGCGAACGGGAACGTTCCATAAGTCTATTGGAACTGGCTCTCTATCCATGGAATCTCATCCATCATCCATACATAACGAATTGGTATGGTATATTCATACCATAACATAAGAACAATAAGAACTCGAATTCTTATCGATACTGGAACTCAGAGCATAGGAGGGAAAGTCGATTTATGGATGGAATCAAATACGCAGTATTTACAGAAAAGAGTCTTCGTTTATTGGGAAAGAATCAATATACTTTTAATGTCGAATCGGGATTCACTAAGACAGAAATAAAGCATTGGGTCGAACTCTTCTTTGGTGTTAAGGTAGTAGCTGTGAATAGCCATCGACTACCCGGAAAGGGTAGAAGAATGGGACCTATTCTGGGACATACAATGCATTACAGACGTATGATCATTACCCTTCAACCGGGTTATTCTATTCCACTTCTAGATAGAGAAACGAACTAAAGGAGAATACTTAATAATACGGCGAAACATTTATACAAAACACCTATCCCGAGCACACGCAAGGGAACCGTAGACAGGCAAGTGAAATCCAATCCACGAAATAAATTGATCCATGGACGGCACCGTTGTGGTAAAGGTCGTAATGCCAGAGGAATCATTACCGCAAGGCATAGAGGGGGAGGTCATAAGCGCCTATACCGTAAAATCGATTTTCGACGGAATCAAAAAGACATATCTGGTAGAATCGTAACCATAGAATACGACCCTAATCGAAATGCATACATTTGTCTCATACACTATGGGGATGGTGAGAAGAGATATATTTTACATCCCAGAGGGGCTATAATTGGAGATACTATTGTTTCTGGTACAAAAGTTCCTATATCAATGGGAAATGCCCTACCTTTGAGTGCGGTTTGAACTATTGATTTACGTAATTGGAAGTAACCAATTAGGTTTACGACGAAACCTAGAAATCGATCACTGATCCAATTTGACTACCTCTACGGGATAGACCTCAACAGAAAACTGTTGAGTAACGGCAGCAAGTGATTGAGTTCAGTAGTTCCTCATAGAAAATTATTGACTCTAGAGATATGGTAATATGGAGAAGACAAAATTGTTTGAAGCACGCACAGAACCGGAAGCGCCCCTTGTTTCAAAGAGAGGAGGACGGGTTATTCACATTTAATTTGATGGTCAGAGGCGAATTGAAAGCTAAGCAGTGGTAATTAAGACCCCCGGGTGAAAATAGGGATGTCTCCTACGTTACCCATAATATGTGGAAGTATCGACGTAATTTCATAGAGTCATTCGATCTGAATGCTACATGAAGAACATAAGCCAGATGACGGAACGCGGAGACCTAGGATGTAGAAGATCATAACATGAGCGATTCGGCGGATTTGGATTCCTTTTCTATATATCCACTCATGTGGTACTTCATCATACGATTCATATAAGATCCATCTGTCTGGAGATCGTCATATACATCTAGAAAGCCGTATGCTTTGGAAGAAGCTTGTACAGTTTGGGAAGGGGTTTTTTGAGAAAAAAGAAGAATCTACTTCAACCGATATGCCTTTAGGCACGGCCATACATAACATAGAAATCACACGTGGAAGGGGTGGGCAATTAGCTAGAGCAGCAGGTGCTGTAGCGAAACTGATTGCAAAAGAGGGTAAATTGGCCACTTTAAGATTACCATCTGGGGAGGTCCGTTTGGTATCCCAAAACAGCTTAGCAACAGTCGGACAAGTGGGTAATGTTGGGGTGAACCAAAAAAGTTTGGGTAGAGCCGGATCTAAGTGTTGGCTAGGTAAACGCCCCGTAGTAAGAGGGGTAGTTATGAACCCTGTGGACCACCCCCATGGGGGCGGTGAAGGGAAAGCCCCTATTGGTAGAAAAAAACCCACAACCCCTTGGGGTTATCCTGCGCTTGGAAGAAGAACTAGGAAAAGGAAAAAATATAGTGATAGTTTTATTCTTCGTCGCCGTAAGTAAATACGTAACTAGGAATATGGAAAATTGCATTTTTGGAATTTGCAATAATGCGATGGGCGAACGACGGGAATTGAACCCGCGCATGGTGGATTCACAATCCACTGCCTTGATCCACTTGGCTACATCCGCCCCTTATCTAGCTAAAGGATTTTCTCTTTTTTCCATTCATCATTATTCTATTTATTCTGACCTACATACCTCGATCGAGATAGTGGACATAGGATGCCACTCTTTAAAATGAAAAAAGGAGTAATCAGCTGTGACACGAAAAAAAACGAATCCTTTTGTAGCTCGTCATTTATTGGCAAAAATCGAAAAGGTCAATATGAAGGAGGAGAAAGAAATAATAGTAACGTGGTCCCGGGCATCTAGCATTCTACCCGCAATGGTTGGCCATACAATCGCGATTCATAATGGAAAGGAACATATACCTATTTACATAACAAATCCTATGGTAGGTCGCAAATTGGGGGAATTCGTGCCTACTCGGCATTTCACGAGTTATGAAAGTGCAAGAAAGGATACTAAATCTCGTCGTTAACTGAATTCAGAATAGAAAGATTCAGAATAAACAAAATTGATAGGATTCAAATAAAGTAAAGGTAGGCGGGTAATAACCTTATTTATGACAAGTTTCAAATTGGTAAAGTATACCCCTAGGATAAAGAAAAAGAAGAACAGGCTAAGGAACCTCGCAAGAAAAGTTCCAACCGATCGTCTACTTAAATTCGAACGGGTTTTCAAAGCACAAAAACGCATACATATGTCCGTTTTCAAAGCGCAAAGAGTTCTTGATGAGATTCGCTGGCGTTACTACGAGGAAACCGTTATGATACTGAACCTCATGCCTTATCGAGCATCTTATCCCATCTTAAAGTTGGTTTATTCGGCAGCAGCAAATGCTACTCATTATAGGGATTTCGACAAAGCGAGTTTATTCATCACTAAAGCGGAAGTCAGTAGGAGTACTATTATGAAAAAATTAAGACCTCGAGCTCGAGGACGTAGTTATTCTATAAAAAAAACCATGTGTCATATAACAATTGTACTAAATATAGTAAAGAAATCTAAATAATCTTTAGATCAATCTAAGATTTGATTCCCAGTAATCCCAGTAAAAAAAAAAAAAGAAATGGAATAGAAAAATATGGCACAAAAAATAAATCCACTCGGTTTCAGACTTGGTACAACCCAAAATCACCATTCCTTTTGGTTCGCACAACCAAAAAATTATTCTGAAGGTTTACAGGAAGATAAAAAAATACGGGATTGTATCAAGAACTATATACAAAAGAATAGGAAAAAAGGCTCGAATAGAAAAATAGAATCAGACTCAAGTTCTGAAGTAATTACACATATAGAAATTCAAAAAGAAATCGATACAATCCACGTCATAATCCATATTGGATTCCCCAATTTATTAAAGAAAAAGGGAGCAATCGAAGAATTAGAGAAAGATCTACAAAAGGAAGTTAATTCTGTAAACCAGAGACTTAATATTGCTATCGAAAAGGTTAAAGAACCTTATAGACAACCAAATATTCTTGCAGAATATATAGCTTTCCAATTAAAAAATAGAGTTTCATTCCGAAAAGCTATGAAAAAAGCCATTGAATTAACTAAAAAAGCAGATATAAAGGGAGTCAAAATCCAAATCGCAGGTCGTCTAGCAGGGAAAGAAATTGCACGTGCCGAATGCATCAAAAAGGGCAGACTGCCCCTACAAACAATTCGCGCTAAAATTGATTATTGCTGCTATCCAATTCGAACTATCTATGGAGTATTAGGTGTAAAAATCTGGATATTCGTAGAAGAAGAATAACTAACCATGCCTTCCCATTCTACCCAGTGATAGAATAAAAAAGACAAGAACCAGATTTTTCCAAAAATCCATAAAAAAAAGAAGAAATTATACCTCTTTCTATAAGATTTTATGAAAATTGATAAATCTTTTAATATAATTGCTATGCTTAGTGTGTGACTCGTTAGTTTTTTCTTTAGGGTCAAAAATGGAGATTCAAAAAAAAAAAATTGGCTGAACCCTACTAAAAATAGAAAAAAACTTAGTAATTATAGAAAATTAACTAATAACCAACCTATTGCTTCGTATTGTCGAGATCCTAACTAAGAAACAGTCACTATGTGAATAAATACATCTATAAAAAATGAGTAGATCTATCATATAGTTGTAGCAACTGCATTTTTTTCTCTACAAAAGAAACCCGATTCTAGGCTGTGAAGCAAAACTAAAGGGATGTGGATAAAAGGAGGGATGATAGATGGAAGGAAGAAGAATAAGAAAGATATAGGATTCCAATGTGTATGGTTTATGAATTACATCATAAAAAAAGGCAATGTGATAAAGCATCAATATAATAAAATAAAAAAGAGCAGCCCGGGTTAATAAAACTGAGAAAATTGACTCGGAAAGAAATTTTTTGGAAACTCCATTGCAGGATTCAAACCTAGCCATTAAAGGAGAAGCTGTGGGAACGAAAAAACCTATGACTGCATAGGATTTTATTGAAAAGAATCCTAACACTTCATTGGGTGGGATGGCGGAACAAACCAAAAAAATTGCTTTATTTGATAAGGTTCTAAATTAACAAATAAGACAGGAAAGAGTAAATATTCGCCCGCGAAATCCTTATTGGATTAGAATACTTTACCACGATTCAATAAGAAAAAAAAATAAGTAGAAAAAAAAAGTGGAAAAAAAAAAGGCTTACATTTCAGATAAATATGGAATTTGGATATACTCTAGATCTTCTTTCTTGACTATATATTTTTCTATTTTAATCAAGTCAAAATAAAAAAAAACCTAACTTTTTCTATTATATATTGATGTGTATCTATCCATAATATTTTTGAATATTATGGAATTAAATAAAGAAATTCACACGCGTTCTCATTTCATTCGCGAGGAGCTGGATGAGAAGAAACTCTCATGTCCTGTTTTGCAGTAGAGATGGAACTAAGAAAGAATCATCGACTATAACCCCAAAAGAACTAGATTTCGTAAACAACATAGAGGAAGAATGAAGGGAAAATCCTGCCGAGGCAATCGTATTTGTTTTGGTAGATATGCTCTTCAAGTACTTGAACCCGCTTGGATCACCGCGAGACAGATAGAAGCAGGACGAAGAGCAATGACACGATATGCACGTCGTGGTGGAAAAATATGGGTGCGTATATTTCCCGACAAACCGGTTACAATAAGACCCACAGAAACACGTATGGGCTCGGGAAAGGGATCCCCCGAATATTGGGTAGCCATTGTTAAACCAGGTCGAATACTTTATGAAATGAGCGGAGTATCCGAAACTGTAGCTAGAGCAGCTATCTCCATAGCTGCCAGTAAAATGCCCATACGAAGTCAATTTCTTCGATTAGAGATATAGAACCCAGGAGTATTGAAGATAAAAACCTGGGGTTTTTCTTTCAGAAAAGACAATATTTCTTTTATCCTTTTGCATTGAAATAACAAATGGAAATCAAAATAATATGATTCAACCTCAGACCCTTTTAAATGTAGCGGATAACAGTGGAGCTCGAAAATTGATGTGTATTCGAGTCATAGGAGCCGCTGGTAATCAGCGATATGCTCGTATTGGTGATGTTATTGTTGCTGTAATCAAAGACGCAGTGCCCCAAATGCCTCTAGAAAGATCCGAAGTAATTCGAGCTGTAATTGTACGTACATGTAAAGAATTCAAATGCGAAGACGGTATAATAATACGCTATGATGACAATGCAGCTGTTATCATTGATCAAAAAGGAAATCCAAAAGGAACTCGAGTTTTTGGCGCGATTGCCGAAGAATTGAGAGAATTGCATTTTACTAAAATAGTTTCATTAGCTCCTGAAGTATTATAAATACTAGTAGACGAGATATAGATCAAAGAAAAAATTAGTAGATTGTGTCTCACGTATATGCTTTAAAATCCAAAGTTTAAAGAAAAAGGAAAACATGTTGATTATAGAAAAATTAGGAGGAACCTAGAATTAGGGTCTTATGGGCAAGGACACTATTGCTGATTTACTAACCTCTATAAGAAACGCAGACATGAATAAAAAAGGAACTGTTCGAGTAGTATCCACAAATATTACTGAAAACATTGTGAAAATACTTCTACGAGAGGGTTTTATTGAAAGTGTTCGGAAACATCAGGAAAGTAACAGATATTTCTTGGTTTCAACTTTGCGACATCAAAAAAGAAAGACTAGAAAAGGAATATATAGAACTAGAACCTTTTTAAAGCGTATCAGCCGACCCGGCTTACGAATTTATGCCAACTATCAAGGAATTCCTAAGGTTTTGGGCGGAATGGGAATTGCTATTCTTTCTACTTCTCGAGGTATAATGACAGATCGAGAAGCTCGACTAAACAAAATTGGGGGAGAAGTCTTATGTTATATATGGTAATGGCCCCACCCATAGTACTCGAATTCTATCTCGAACTTCCTATTTTGAAAATAAAAATAGAAAAATAGGAGAAAAAAATATGACAGAAAAAAAAAATAGGAGAGAAAAAAAAAAACCGAGAGAAGCAAAAGTAACTTTCGAAGGTTTAGTTACGGAAGCCCTACCCAACGGAATGTTCCGCGTTCGCCTAGAAAATGACACCATCATCCTGGGCTATATTTCAGGAAAGATCCGGTCTAGCTCTATACGAATACTGATGGGGGATAGGGTCAAAATTGAAGTAAGTCGTTATGATTCCAGCAAGGGTCGTATAATTTATAGACTTCCCCATAAGGATTCGAAGCGTACCGAAGACTCGAAGGATAATGAAGATTTGAAGGATACCAAAGATTCAAAGGATTAAGTTTTTCTAGGGTAATAACTTCCAAGTTTGAAAATTAAAGTGAAGAGACTTATTTTTTCCAAAAGAATAGATTCATAGTTTAAGAAAGGAATACCTATATATGAAAATAAGAGCTTCCGTTCGTAAAATTTGTACAAAATGTCGACTGATTCGCAGGCGTGGGCGAATTAGAGTCATTTGTTCCAATCCAAAGCATAAACAAAGACAGGGGTAATCTTTCGAAAAAGGAGCTTTTCTTTCTAAAAAGTAAAAAAAAAAAAGTAAAGTAAAGGATATATTTTACCCTGAAACGGATATCTTTGTATCTTTTTTTCTTTTTGTTATTTCTAACTCATATTTATGAGATAATAAAATATGACAAAAGCTATACCAAAAATAGGTTCACGTAAGAAAGTGCGTATTGGTTTGCGTAGGAATGCCCGTTTTAGTTTACGGAAGAGTGCACGTAGAATAACAAAAGGGGTTATTCATGTTCAAGCCAGTTTCAACAATACCATTATAACCGTTACAGACCCGCAAGGTCGGGTGGTTTTCTGGTCCTCCGCAGGTACTTGTGGATTCAAAAGCTCAAGAAAAGCATCACCCTATGCTGGTCAAAGAACAGCAGTAGATGCTATTCGTACAGTGGGTTTGCAACGAGCAGAAGTTATGGTAAAAGGTGCTGGTAGCGGAAGAGATGCCGCATTACGAGCCATTGCTAAAAGTGGTGTACGGTTAAGTTGTATACGCGATGTAACACCTATGCCGCATAATGGATGTCGACCTCCTAAAAAAAGACGTCTGTAAAAAAAAATGAAACCGCTTTCAAGAGAAATAAATGATTCAATGATCAAATTATAATACTAGTCTGTTATGGTTCGAGAGGAGGTAACAGGATCCACCCAAACACTAGAGTGGAAGTGTGTTGAATCAAGAGTAGATAGTAAGCGTCTTTATTATGGTCGTTTCATTCTGTCCCCGCTTCGAAAAGGTCAAGCGGATACTGTCGGTATTGCCTTGCGAAGAGCTTTACTTGGCGAAATAGAAGGAACATGTATCACACGTGCCAAATTTTGGAACGTGCCACACGAATATTCTACAATAGTAGGTATTGAAGAATCCATACAAGAAATTTTACTAAATTTGAAAGAAATTGTATTGCGAAGTAATCTCTATGGAGTTAGAGACGCATCAATTTGCGTCAAAGGTCCTAGATACATAACCGCTCAAGATATAATCTTACCGCCTTCCGTAAAAATCGTTGATACGACACAACCTATAGCTAACTTGAGAGAGCCCATTGATTTCTGTATTGAGTTACAGATCAAGAGAGATCGCGGATATCATACGGAACTCAGAAAGAACTCTCAAGATGGAAGTTATCCTATAGATGCAGTATCCATGCCTGTTCGAAATGTGAATTATAGTATTTTTTCTTGTGGGAATGGAAATGAAAAACACGAGATACTTTTTCTAGAAATATGGACGAATGGCAGTTTAACTCCTAAGGAAGCGCTTTATGAAGCTTCTCGTAATTTGATTGATTTATTTCTTCCTTTTCTACACGCGGAGGAAGAGCGCACTAGTTTCGAAGAAAATAAAAACAGATTTACTCCACCCCTTTTAACCTTTCAAAAAAGATTCACTAATCTAAAGAAAAACAAAAAAGGAATTCCATTGAATTGTATTTTTATTGATCAATTAGAATTGCCTTCTAGAACGTATAATTGTCTCAAAAGGTCCAATATACATACACTATTGGACCTTTTGAGTAAGACTGAAGAAGATCTTATGCGAATTGACTGTTTTCGTATGGAAGATGGAAAACTGATATGGGAGACTCTAGAGAAGCATCTTCCAATTGATTTACCTAAGAACAAGTTCTCGCTTTAAATCCATTGCGATTTTTTCCTCTTCTTCTTTTTTGATTTGAGTTAGAATAAAAAGAAAAAAGAAAGCAATTTTGCATCTTTGGCACAATCTATATTTTCGCGAAATGGATCATAATAAAATAGATTTTAGGTATCTAGGGAAGATTCACTTGGAAGTAACTATTTCCTAGATCCCCATGCGGGGGACTTCGCGGTTGAATGAATCAACTCGAAAAATCCCTAAAAAAGACCTAAAGTTAAGGATTTATCAATGGGTAATGTTGCTCCAATACCTAACCAAAGAGCTACTGCAGTACCGATTAAAAAAACGGTCGTAGCTACTGGGCGACGAAATGGATTTTGGAATTTATTGACATTCTCCAGAAAGGGTACTGTCAATAAGCCCGTTGGCACAGAAACCATTAAGAGAACACCCAATAACTTATTGGGTACTGTACGGAGTATTTGAAATACGGGAAAGAAGTACCACTCGGGTAATATTTCCAGAGGAGTTGCAAACGGATCTGCCGGTTCACCAATCATTGACGGCTCGAGAACCGCTAAACCCACATTACACGCAATAGTACCTAGAATTACTACTGGAAAAATGTATAAAAGATCGTTGGGCCACGCGGGTTCCCCGTAATAATTATGTCCCATCCCTTTAGCTAATTTTGCTCTTAATACAGGATCATTTAAGTCAGGTTTCTTTGTTATTGGGATAGGTGAATTCTTTAGGATCCATCCCCCAAAGGAACCGGACATGAGAATTTTTCATCATCCGGCTCGAGCAAGAATGAAAAAAATAAGACCGTGGAGGATCCACAATAGAATAGGGTATATAATGACTCAATGACTCAAGGTAAGAAAAGCTTTATCAGATTATCTTTTCCGAAGTTGCGCCTATAACTACTATCCTATTCTTATGCGTAAATGCTCAATATCCAAGTGGGCTTACAAATTTGATCATGATCAATTGCTTTATGGATTGTCTCTTGATTAGTTGGTGTTTATCCCCTCAATATCGCAAGTTTCTTACGTCCAAACAAAGTATTTACTTGTTACTAATAAAAAATCAAAAAGTTTAGCCTATGTTCTTCCTTAGATCCCTTCTTTTACTCCGATAGTATTGCGGATCGAAATCGATGCAAAGAAAATGAATGCATTTCCATACTATAATAAAAAGTGAGTGTAATAAATATAGAATTGGATCATATCACATGACTTATTCCATTTATACTCTATGGGATCTTACGGAGCCTGTTCATGGATGACATGGTTGGGGTATGATCATAGAAAATATTTTCCTCGAGTAAACCAGCCTATCCTTCCTAGATAAGAGACTTGCGTCTTGATTGGATGCGGAGACACCTTTGGTCGTGAATTCTAATGTGGCAGATCCAATTCTCTATCTGCATGGCCAAATCCATAATTCAAGTCACACACTCCCATAATCCGCCTTATTTTCTTTCGTAAAATTAACTTCAACTATTTGTATCAAAATACTTCGAAGTTGAAGAGAAGTATCCAAATGACATGTCTTATTTTACAATAACCCATGTTTGTAGCAATGAAATACCATAACCTACCCGATATGATATATGAGAATTCTAATTCTCTATGATATGCCTTCCCTATAAAGGACCCGAAATACCTTGCTTACGTATCATTGGAAAGTGCATTAACATAAATACTGCGGTAAGCAGAGGCAGTACAAAGGTATGTAAACTATAAAAACGAGTCAAAGTGGATTGGCCCACACTAGCACTTCCACGTAATAATTCCACTAAAGGGGATCCTATTACCGGAATTGCTTCAGGTACACCTGTCACAATTTTGACTGCCCAATAACCAATTTGATCCCAAGGCAAAGAATAACCAGTTACACCAAATGATGCAGTCAATACAGCCAAAACCACACCTGTGACCCAAGTTAATTCACGGGGTTTTTTAAACCCACCTGTGAGATACACACGAAATACGTGCAGGATCATCATTAAAACCATCATACTCGCTGACCATCGATGAACTGATCGGATTAACCAACCAAAATTGGCCTCCGTCATTATATATTGAACGGAGGAAAAAGCCTCTGTAACGGTTGGTCGGTAGTAAAAAGTCATAGCAAAACCGGTAGCGACTTGGACTAGAAAACAAGTAAGTGTAATTCCCCCTAAACAATAAAATATGTTGACATGAGGAGGAACATATTTACTAGTTATATCATCTGCAATTGCCTGAATCTCAAGACGTTCCTCAAACCAATCATATACTTTATTGAGATAGGTAACTAGCCCGACTCCCCCTCCGAGAACCGTATATGAAAATTTCATCTCGTACGGCTCAAGCAGAAACACACAAATTTGCAACGGATATTAGAAAAAAAAGTTCAAAACTTCATCAGCCACGGTATTGGATCGATTTGCCTTGAAGATATGAAATAAGAAAAATCCAGAATTTCTTCTTTGTGATGATAATGCCAAAAAATATCAAGTTGGCTCATCTGTCTTTCTTTCCCTTATGTTGATCATTAGAGGCCTCTTGACTTGTCTTTTCTCTTCCCTATTTTTGATTTATTTTGATTTATAGTGGTTTTCTGATAGAAATTATCTTGTTGCGATCCTATGAATCAGTTCAATTAAAACCTTAGATTCATACTAGAGCCACGATGATTGAGTCTCAAGCTAAACAAAAGGCAAGGGTTCTTCGAATAAGAACCGCTTGATGATCATTTATTGAAAGAGAAAAAAGTTGTCTTTTGGGCAAACAAAATTGGAAGGAAGAAATTTTTTTTTTTAATTTTTTTCTCTTTTTTTTATTTTTATTAAGAACTACTTGAATTTTTTTTTTCAGTCTGGTTGCGAGGTCTAAATAGTGAGTATGAATCATAGTTCCATTTTTTTCTTGATCCACTCTATGTATTTCGTGTTCCAGATACTAGAATAAATAATATCCGACGAATTAGAATAATCTTGATAGAGATAACAGGCCCTTTCTATGTATTATCAATAGGATCAATTCTAACAAGTCACACACTCATATTCCAGAGATACCGAAACAAAAAAATCCACGGTCGAACTACCAGAATGTCTAGAAATGTGGAGCTTAAAGTAGAAAGGCTTTTTTTGGATGGAAAAACTATGAAATCGTAGTTTTAGTTAGCAGAAACCTAATTCGTTAAAATTCCGTCCAGTAAAACAGAAGAATTATAAATTTCTAAAATGATAGATAGGAATATCGCGAATAAAGCCATTGCGACCCCCATAAAAGGAGTAGTCCCCCAACCCGGAGCTACTTTCCCATATTCCGAATTCAAGGGTTTCAATAAACTACCCGCGCCAGTCCGTTTTGGCTTAGGTCTAGAACTATCTTCAACGGTTTGTGTAGGCATAAATTCTATTTAATCATTGGTGTTGACTTTGTATACTATTCCGTTGTAGTTGTAAATACACGATCTTTTCATAGATCCATTGTAATCTTGAAATTCTATAAAAATGGAAACAGCAACTTTAGTCGCCATCTCCATATCTGGTTTACTTGTAAGCTTTACTGGGTATGCCTTATATACCGCGTTTGGGCAACCCTCTCAACAATTAAGAGATCCGTTCGAAGAACATGGGGACTAATTGAAGTAAGAAGTCTCCCCTCTGGGGGACTTCTTACTGCAATGAAATTATTTATTTCCTTCAATTAAATTATTTCATTTTTTAGTCGGAACCTTAGGTGGTTCTCGGAAGAAGATAGCGAAAAAAATTATCCCTAAAGTCGAAACTAAAAGGAACGTATAAACCAATGCTTCCATAGATTCGATCCTGGTTTATTTACAATTATAACTTCCACACCTATTCACTTATCATTTGGAATCATTTCCCATATAAAAAAAGAAAAAGAGTCAAAAAAAGGACAGGAGATGTTTCTCATGTCAAATCAAAAAAGAGATACCATAGCAATGTGGTATCAGGCTGTCTGTCTCCTTGTAGTTGGATCTCCAACTTTTTGGAATGTTCCAAATTCCACTTGAGCATCCAAGTCTGGATCAATACCAGCAAAAACATCTCGGAACAAGGTTCGAGCGCCATGCCAAATGTGTCCGAAAAAGAAGAGCAAAGCAAAGGTAGCATGACCAAAAGTGAACCAACCCCTTGGACTGCTACGAAAAACACCATCTGATTTCAAAGTAGCTCGATCTAATTCAAAAATTTCTCCTAATTGAGCACGCCGCGCATATTTTTTTACAGTAGCAGGATCAGAATAACTTACTCCATTAAGTTCGCCACCATAGAACTCCACCGTTACGCCTACTTGTTCAACACTATATTTGGATTCTGCTCTTCTAAAAGGAACGTCTGCTCTCACAATTCCCTCCTCATCTACCAAAACTACCGGAAATGTTTCAAAAAAAGTAGGCATACGACGTACAAAAAGCTCGCGTCCTTGTTTATCTCTAAAGACGGGATGTCCTAACCATCCAACAGCTATTCCATCTCCATTGTCCATTGAGCCTGCTCTGAATAATCCCCCCTTTGCCGGATTATTACCAATATAATCATAAAAGGCTAATTTTTCGGGAATTTTAGACCAAGCTTCTGATAAACTAAGATTTTCGGCTAACCCATCGCTAACTCTTCGATATATTTCTTGCTGAAAGTATCCCTGATCCCACTGATAACGAGTAGGCCCAAATAATTCGATTGGGGTAGTTGCCGATCCATACCACATAGTTCCGGCAACTACGAAAGCAGCAAAAAAAACAGCAGCGATACTACTGGAAAGTACAGTTTCAATATTGCCCATACGCAATCCTTTGTATAGACGTTGAGGCGGACGGACACTAAGATGGAATAGGCCCGCTAATATGCCCAATGTACCCGCAGCAATATGATGCGAAGCTATTCCTCCCGGAACGAAAGGATCAAAACCTTCTGCACCCCACGCAGGATTTACAGCTTGTACTTTTCCAGTTAGTCCGTAAGGATCGGACACCCATATCCCAGGGCCATATAAACCCGTTACATGAAATGCACCAAAGCCAAAACAAGCCACCCCTGCAAGAAATAAATGAATTCCAAAGATCTTGGGCAAATCCAAGGAGGGTTTTCCCGTCCGCTCATCACAGAATATTTCTAGGTCCCAATATACCCAATGCCAGATAGCTGCCAAGAAACACAAGCCAGAAAACACAATATGGGCACCCGCCACACCTTCATAACTCCAAATACCCGGATTCGTTACAGTTCCTCCTGAAATACTCCAACCACCCCACGAATTGGTTATTCCTAAACGAGTCATGAAGGGGATGACGAACATACCTTGTCTCCACATTGGATCCAGAACAGGATCAGAGGGATCAAAAACCGCTAATTCGTATAAAGCCATCGAGCCGGCCCAACCAGAAACTAGAGCTGTGTGCATTATATGCACCGAAAGCAATCGACCCGGATCATTCAATACGACAGTATGAACACGATACCAAGGCAAACCCATGGAAATACCCCTTTAGCAAAGAAAAATAGACACGATGTCGCTTTATTTTATCGCATTGGAAAAGACTATCCATACATATCCTATGTACCTAACCCTTCTAGGGGATTCTATGTCAGAAAGCGTGAATATTTATTTCATTCCATTAAAAATAACAAGGCAATTCCGTTTGTAAGAAGAAAGAGAAGCAGATCTATTCTATACTCGATAAGTGCCAATATGCAATGGGTAACTTGGGCTATTTGGAAAAACGAAGAATAGATCCTTAATCCCTCTTTGTTTATCATTCGAATCACAGATTCCTTTTTCTTTATTCAATCTGTCTTACCTTCCTTATATGTATAATCTTTCAATCTATGTATTATTTCAATCTATGTATTAATAGAATCTATAGTATTCTTATAGAATAGAATAAGAAAAAAATGAAGATAATAAACTGCGGATTCTTTCTTTCTCTTCCATTCTTACGTTTCCATATTAAAGTGTAGTTTTCTTACTTAAATTTAATAATATTAATCTAATATAATATGCCCATTGGTGTTCCAAAAGTACCTTACCGTATTCCCGGAGATGAAGAAGCGACTTGGGTTGACTTATACAATGTTATGTATCGAGAAAGGACACTTTTTTTAGGTCAAGAGATTCGTTGCGAGATCACGAATCATATTACGGGTCTGATGGTATATCTCAGTATAGAAGATGGAATTAGCGATATTTTTTTGTTTATAAACTCCCCTGGCGGGTGGCTAATCTCAGGAATGGCAATTTTTGATACGATGCAAACGGTGACACCAGATATATATACAATATGCCTCGGAATAGCCGCGTCCATGGCCTCCTTCATTCTGCTTGGAGGAGAACCCACCAAGCGTATAGCATTCCCTCACGCTAGGATTATGCTTCACCAACCTGCTAGTGCTTATTATCGGGCAAGGACGCCGGAATTTTTACTAGAAGTGGAAGAGTTACACAAAGTTCGCGAAATGATCACAAGGGTTTATGCACTAAGAACGGGCAAGCCCTTTTGGGTTGTATCCGAAGACATGGAAAGAGATGTTTTTATGTCAGCAGACGAAGCCAAAGCTTATGGACTTGTCGATATTGTAGGGGATGAAATGATTGACGAGCACTGCGATACTGATCCTGTGTGGTTTCCAGAAATGTTTAAGGATTGGTAGTGGCTGGATTTCTTGTAAATTTATTTCAAACCTAAATTCGGGTTTTATGCAATTTTATAGAAAATAGAAATACTTCATGATGATGAATCATCAGGTTAAGATCGATCTAAACCAATCCATTTTTTCTATATACATACGATATGCCAACGGTTAAACAACTTATTAGAAATGCAAGACAGCCAATACGAAATGCTAGAAAATCGGCCGCGCTTAAGGGATGTCCTCAGCGTCGAGGAACATGTGCTAGGGTGTATGTGCGACTCGTTCAGATCATGAATTCAAACAAATAAGAAAATTTTTGAAGTATCTATGATCGGTACCAATGAATAGGATAGAGAAGCTCTATCCTAGATTTCTACGGTATATGGAATTTATGGTTTCCTTTGGTGCAAATCCAATCATCTAGATTTGAATTGGAAGAAGCAATTCCCCCATTGGTAGCAAATGGTTATCCATTAAGCGGAGGAAATAGTAATAAAAAGAAAAAGGCTTATGCTTCTTTATCTTAAAAGAACGGACTAAAGTAAAGGGTCAGCTACTTAGCCAACTTTCATAATTAAATACCGTCACTATATGAATAACTCTTATTGTGAAAAGAGCTATTTACTCTATAATGGATGGGTAGAGCCAAAGAATGTGAACTATACAAGTTCACAATACCTTTTGATGAAATGAAAGAAAAGGCTCCGGTGTATAGAGAGGGCCTCACCGTTTAAAAGGGAACCGTAGAAACGATGGAACCCACTGTTTTTTTAGTATCGTTAGAATTTGTTATTTCTATGCGAAATAACTGAAGAGAATAGAATAAAAAATCGTGGTTGGGAAGGTTATAGTAGCAAAAGCCATTGGAATTCTTATTTTATATATCGGAATAATCCGTTTTGTTATTAATGGTAAAAAAGAGGATTAAAAGAAGAGAAATCATTAGTTATTCATTAAGGTTAATTTGATTCAATGACCAGAGTTCCGCGAGGATATATAGCTCGGAGACGACGAACAAAAATGCGTTCATTTGCCTCAAACTTTAGAGGGGCTCATTTAAGACTTAATCGAATGATTACTCAACAAGTAAGAAGAGCTTTTGTTTCTTCTCATCGAGATAGAGGCAGGCAAAAGAGGGATTTTCGTCGTTTGTGGATCACTCGGATAAACGCAGCAACACGGGTATATAACGTATTCGATAGTTATAGTAAATTAATACACAATCTGTACAAGAAGGAATTAATTCTTAATCGTAAAATGCTTGCACAAGTAGCTGTATCAAATCCAAATAATCTTTACACGATTTCCAATAAAATAAAGCCAAGGATAAAAAAGTAATATACAGGAATAATTAAACCCGCATTCCCGGAGAGGGAACTCCGGGAAGATACAATAAATTAAGATTAAGTGGTAGGAATCAACGAGCATGTTGCAATAAATAAAAAAACGATTTCTTTTTTCCCATGTTTCTTTCTTATAACAAACCCAAGAATCAAAACTGGATTACTTTCTTTATATATGAGTCTGACCCTTTCGAATAAAACATCAACAATCGGAACTTAAGTTTCGATTGTTGTTTCTTAAATTCTGGTTGGAGTTTCTTAAGTTTCGATTGGAATTGAACTTTTGTGTTAATTGAGGAATATGTCTATTTTTTCTGTGTCTAGGACCAGTAATTATTGAAATTGACTGGGCTTGAAATTGCTTCTCATTCTCATAGTTACGAAATGGTAAGAAAGATAAAATACGAGCCTGTTTTATAGCAAGAGTAATTAATCGTTGTTGTTTCAAGGTTAATCTATTTATTCGTCTGGATAATATTTTTCCTTGTTCACTAATAAATCGATTAATTAAACTCATGTTTCTATAATCAATTCGATCCCCCGGGCCTATTCGAGAACGCCTACGAAAAGGTTGTTTGGATTTACGAAAAGGTTGTTTGAATTTACGAAAAGTTTGCTTTGATTTATGAAAAGTTTGTTTGGATTTACGAAAGGGTTGCTTAGATTTATGAAAAGGTTGTTTAAATATATACATGATTTATTCGTTATTTAAAAATTGGAAAAAATAAAAAAATGGATTTCTTTATTTTATTAATTTTGGATCCAGAAGAAGTAGTCTTTCTTTGGTCCATATATTATTTGATTCATATACTATATAAAATCAAAATAAAAAAAACCTCTATACATATGAAATAATATCTACCTAAAATCAGATGAGTTGATTTTTATTTTGTATTCTATCTATGTTCTATATATTTAATAAGAAGTTCTTACTCTTTCTGTTCTTTGGAAAAAACGAACACGCGATACTCCTATTTCTTTATTTCATTATGAGTCGTATGCTTGCGACAATAACGACAAAATTTTCTTAATTCTAATTGTCCGGATGTATTGTGGCGATTCTTTTGAGTACTATATCTAGAAATCCCCGTTGATTCCTTATTGGTACCCTTTCGAACACAACTAATACATTCCAAAATAACTCGGATTCTAACATCTTTGCCCTTGGCCATGAACCTCCTTTCCTTTTTGGATCGACTTAACTTAATTCTTATACCTATTCTTTTATTCTTCTATTTTGGATACAAAGAAGAAGAATAAAATCTATAGAAGTTCCTAACTAAAAATTCGATTTCTAAAGATTTTGTTCTTCTTCTTTGAATTCTCTAATGAATCCAATCCAATAGAATAAAAAATTTTGGAAATTCGTAAATTACGTAAATTAAGTAATAAAACATGGAGAAATAATTAAAGAATACAATCCTTATCCATCTTTTCTTTCTTTTTGCTTCATATACTAAAAAAGAATTCAAAAAGGGAAAATTTGCGTCATGTCACGAAGAATTCTATCTCTCGCATAGGAATAACTAGAATGAAAAAAAAGGGAATGACAAAGCATCTGGAAATAAACGATTGATTTCTATCAATAAACCTGCTAAAGCCCCAAACCATAGAGTACTTAGCACGGGTGCTACAGAGAGATATGTTTTTATATCCCGCATTGAAAATCCTCCTTCCGTATTGGAATACATATATGATCAGATACTCTTGCCCAAGATCCTTTGTATTTCTTTTGGTTAGGTGAAATTCCTAATTTAAATTAAAAAAAAAATCAATATTCTATATATATATAGAATATATAGAATGAACCATAGAGAGGAGATTTTCCTATCCCTAAAAAAGATGACCCCTTCTTCCTATACATTACTAAGGAATAGGAATCTTTCTTTTATAGGTGAAATTCGACTGGATTTTAGATGTATACCCTTCCTTGATTATATGAGACTAAAAACAAGAAATGACAAGAAAGTTCTATATAAATAGAGAAATACAAGAAAATTACGATGTGGAAAACAAGAAAGGAATTGTGTACAATGGCATTGTCCAACAATTTGGAAAAGGGATGTAGCGCAGCTTGGTAGCGCGTTTGTTTTGGGTACAAAATGTCACAGGTTCAAATCCTGTCATCCCTACCTATTAATTCTCTCTTCTTTA